AATCTCAGCCGAGTGCTTCGTTCCCCTCCTTTTAGGCGAGCTACTTCGTTCCAGCCTTTCTCTTTCTATTTTGAAACACTTTCGGCTTGAACTCTATTCGTTTGAGCTCGCAACCCTTCTCGACCTGTCTTTTCAGACTCATTCCCTTTCTCTTTTGAAACAATCTTAGTTCAAGCACTGGTCGACAGACTCATCTCCAACTATATTTCCGGAATGCACTCCTAGACAGGGAAGCGCAGGTTCGAGCCCAGCTCGTGAAAAGGCCTTTGCTATTAAAGGAGAATGAGCCTTCTCTATCTCCGCAACTCTAATTGTAACATGATCTGGGGAAGCTGTTCAGTAAGGAAAGATCGTATCCGCGTAGAGCAGCTAGGGCTAGAGCAGCAATCTTCTTACTTCCGGCTGACTGAAAGGGAGAATAAGACTCTTTATTTGCCTTAGTTTGCGAAAGACCCCCGGAAATACAAAGAAGAGTAAGAATACAGTTTCTAACAAGTATAAATCTCCAGATTCAGCGAATGGAGCAAGAGCAGGTTTATCAGCTGGAAGTCATGTCCCCGGCTAGCGGAGAAATGGAACTATCCTTGCGACTTCTTCCCTAGATTCATTCCTTCCTTAAGGGAAGTTCTCATTCGAGGATTTGAGAGGATTCTCATCCGGCTCTTAATCAGCGAAAGAAGGAGTACAAGAGGTCTCACCCGGCGGACCAGTAAACACTTTACCTACGCGACAGTCAAATGAGCATTATACTGAGTCATTGGAAATCGAAGTAAGGGAATTGGAGACTTCCCCAATCGGAGAGAAGAGGAGTGACCTAACCACTTAGGAAGAATCGAAACCATAGAATTCCAGCTTCGCCGTCCTTACCTTCAATCCAATCTGATTCTGATTCCGCGGAAAGTCTTTCAAGTTCGGATACGATCACCCAATATAACCCTCCTTAACTGCCCTAGCTTCTTGCCCATCGGGCATGGTGGCACATCCTTCTTGATTGGGCATCTTTCAGAGAGGAAACTGCATATGAATCAGGCACACTCTAACCCCTGAACTTCCCTCCTAGAGGCGGGTGCTTTACTTCCTGCTCTTTGTCCATTCGGAGAATAGGGTCTGAAAGGACAACTCTTAATAAGATTAGATGCTCGACCCAAACTATTAAATATCTCCTGATTCTCTTAAGGCCACAAATCACGAAAAGTCGGGCAAGAGCGCTATCAAAGACTGTTTCCCTGGAAGAAGAGCTGGGCAAAGACTAAGGGAATATCTTTTCATCGCTATAAGGCAGATGAAGTTCGACATCAATAAAGAGAAAGACTTTCTTCTAAAATGCTAGATCCCATCTTTCATGCTTCTGGTTCCGTGGAAGGTGAAAGGGCCAGGGACAGAACTCCGGGCACATAACTCCTGGGGGAGCACTCTCCAGGGACATAACAGCATTCTGTCACCGCGAGCTTAGGGCATTGGATTAGGATTCCCCCACCTCATAAAACATCATTTGATGCTTCTGACACATATGATATGAAAGAAGATGAGTCTTTATTCGCCTTATCAGGCATAGTTTCTTTTCAAGAAAGAGGCAGAGGATATGAGCTTGACACCGCAGCTAGGCGTGGTTCCGCAGACTGTATACGTGGTAGGGCCCGCTTCAGAAAGTAGGTTTCCAAGCCCGCAGATTCAAGAGTTAAGTTAGAGGCTGACTAGTTAAACAGGAAATTCAAATGAAAGAAGGTTCCCTCCGGGCCTTATATTGATTCTTTGTTCCTGCTTCAACTCATAGATGACTACCCGAGGATCACTCACTCTACTATAAGACCACTAAGAGGGATTAGATTACCAACCCCTCTTTCTAACTATAACTTCAGAACAGCTACGCTTGTCGCCCGCTAAAGCAATTGTCGCAGCTCCAGCTGAAGCAATTGTAACTGCTCCGGTGGATCAGAGCTACTCGAAAACCGTGATAGGTGCTTGAGATCAGAACTGCTTACAGCAGCCTTGACCTGGTCCAATGGAAAGGGAAAGCTGAAAGAAAAGAGAGTTTCAATCCACAAATGATCCGATACATATAAAGATGCTACTTGAACTCGACTCCGTGAAACCTTGTTTGAGCGAGAGGAACGGACAACAGATAAAGAGTTGTAGCTAGGTCCTATAGAAATTGGAATAAGAGCTTGCCGGTCACGTGGAAGGTCTTCGGGGAGCCAAAAAGCGCTCCATACGAGGCCGATCCGATCTCCATTGTGTAGCCCTTCAAGTGCTGATAGACCGCGAGCTCCTGTTGTTTTTTATTGGCATGGACTGAACATGGTCCCTAGCTGTGAACGTATGTGTTGACTTCGTGAAACCTTAGTAGGATGGTTCACTGGAGATGCAGTGTGCTCGGCTTTTCCGTTTTTTCTTTGTCTTTGCCTCCAACAGTTGACTGGGCTATAGCTAAACCTGCCCTTTGTCTAAAGATGTGGTGCCACGAGATATTCGATTTGAGAGTACCTTCTCATTGGGGCAT